GTGAACCATTCAGGAACGATAAATTCAATCTATCTAGTGAGTATAGGATCGTAAGTATGGGTAAAATAAAAAAATGGTTTATTATTATTTATTATAATTAAGATTGGATTTTATAAATAGAAATGCAATGAATTGTTTCAAAACCGACCCTAAATTGAATTAATTGAATTGACCCCCATCATAACGAAATTAATTTGATTGATACATAGACTTACCAATTCAACATAGATATAAGATATTTCGTAGAATCATTGATAAAAAGATTTATTTTACTTGTTCCCCGAACTTAATTCTTAGAGAAAAACAATTTTCAATAACTTGTTGATCCCTATCCTTCTTCCCATATTTTCAGATTTTTTTTAATTTCCTGGCTTAGTGTAAGATAGAAAAATGAAGTTTAATTTCCCTTTCTGGTCTGGCGGACCAATCACTCCCCAAAAGGTCCTATACCTCGTATTATTTCTATTCTACCGATTTAGTTTCTTATTTTATTTATTTTTTTTTTTATTTTAATAGAAATATTTAATAGAAATATCGATTTATAATTAATATCAATTAATATCTATTTATTTTAATTTTATTTATTCTATTTCAAAGAATAAATATAAAATAAATAAAATTAATGAATAAAATAAATAAAATTAATGAAAATAATATTAAAAAAAAATTATATGATTAGAATGAATGATTCATGAATATAAATACGAATCAAAAGATTCTATGGAATCATGAAAGAGGGAAAGATCTTTCAGATTTAATCATACCACATTATATTGACAATTTCAAAAAACTGTTCATACAATGAGCACAGTATGATGGCGGTCGGGCATACTTGCCCCCATCGTCTAGTGGTTCAGGACATCTCTCTTTCAAGGAGGCAGCGGGGATTCGAATTCCCCTGGGGGTAGGGTACTACGAAAGGAAGTTGATCATGGATTATCAATAAGCCGGGAATTGATTCTTCCTGGGTCGATGCCCGAGCGGTTAATGGGGACGGACTGTAAATTCGTTGGCAATATGTCTACGCTGGTTCAAATCCAGCTCGGCCCAATAATTGGCCGATCCACCATGAAATGATAGAACCCCATTTGTTGTTCCCCAGAAATGCCTGATCGGAATACGGAAGAAGAAAAAAAACTAAAAATTTCTGATATATTTTACCGCTGTTCATTTGCTCTCTTTATTTTTTTCTCACAAATTCTGATCTTGCTTGCTAATGATCTAGATTCATACTAGATTCATATAAGGATCTGGAAGTATAAGGAAAAGAATAAAATAAAGAATAAATAAAAAACTCTTTTTTTTTTCATTGAAAGATTTTTTTGATTATTTTTCAATTTATAAAAAACGAAAGGATTATTAACAATCCGTGAGACACTCCCACTAAAGTGCATATCCGTGTGTATATCAAATATATTACGCGCGTTTCTGTTATAATACGACTATTCTAATCTAAATATCTAAACTCTAATAGTAATAGAAAGGGTTTGAATGAAATCATAAGAATATGTATGATGTACACTCTATTTCCTTGGGATTGTAGTTCAATTGGTCAGAGCACCGCCCTGTCAAGGCGGAAGCTGCGGGTTCGAGCCCCGTCAGTCCCGACAGACCCAAATCCACTAAAAAAAAATACATCAATTCATCTCTGCATTTGCTGTGAAAAGGAGAACAAAACAAATAGCATAATTTCATTCCCAAGAGGATACCCTCCTATTTTATTTATTTATTTATTAGTATTTTAGTATTTTATTTATTAGTTTCACACTTATCATCAAAGAAATATGGGAATTACCATTTATTCAACTAGTACCGATTGATAGGAGAAAGACATATGTAGATTAGTACAATGATTGGTAAAATCATATTCAGGATTCCAAGAGATACCGTACGGAGTCTGGCTTTTTCGATTATTCCCAATCTGTGTAATAGAGTACTATACGTTTACAGGAGGCTATACACAAATGGAATTTGTATGATACAAAAAAAATTAACTTAACATAGTAACTTTGATATAATACTTTTAAGATTAAAAGTATATACCTTTAGTAAGATTAAAGTAAGATTAAAAGTATATCCCTTTAGGACTCCAATTTTGTGTAACCTCAATTAATAATTTCAATTATTAATGTGAATTTGAAACAATTTATCTCATTCAAATTTCACACTGAATTTTTGATATATGCATCCCATAATTAATCCAAAGAACAAAGAAATGGGATATTAATAAAATAAAGCTCAAAGAAGGTCCTATCTCTCTTAGCAAGTGCTATCTCTCTTTGTGAGGGAATGAATAATCTTTTTTAAGTTTAAGGGTCTTGCCGAAGAAAGAACAAACTTTTTAATGAATTTGATGGAATACTCGATTTTTTTATACCCGGACTCTCCTTATTTATACTACTTCTTTGTTTTCCAAGAAGATTAGATCATAAAAAAGGGGGTTTAGAACTAAACTTCTTCCTTTTTACATTTCGCTTCTATTGGTTATTTTATTGGGGTTTTTTATAACCAATGTAAGTAAGTGTAAAGGCGGTCATATGATATTTCATCAGATGATTGTACAAGGAGGGGCGTAGGTTATAGAAAAGAAAGAATGATAAAGAAAGTAAAGGAATTATTTATCGGATCGGGAATCAAAATTTGAATTCGGTATGGATAAAAGATCTTCCTATGTTATACTATTTAATTCTCGACGATGAATCAATTTGATAGCTCAGATATTGTTATTCATGATATTGCTCCGATTCGATATCGTCGAGATATAATTCATCCCATTGAATATTGAATTTACAGGCGAAAGATTTATCAGCTCTATGGGATTAAATCCCGAGTTATTGCGAATTAATTAAAAATGAAACGATGAGATTATGGAAGTAAATATTCTCGCATTTATTGCTACTGCACTGTTCATTCTAGTTCCTACTGCTTTTTTACTTATAATATATGTAAAAACAGTCAGTCAAAATGATTAATTTGAATTAAACTTGACTGTTTAGTTCTTATCAATGATTGAAAAGAAAAAATAAAATGAAAAGTATTAAAATTTCGTGTCTTAAATGAAATAAGCGGACTAGAATCATCAGTATTTTATGAGATTCGATAGTATGGTAGAAAGATTCATATATTTCTTTCTACCATACTTATTATTGTTATTGTAGTATATAAAGTCGTACTGTATAAAGATAGAGGTTTAATATAGATCAATCTACAATATGTATCTTCAGAGATATCAATTACATATATGTAATGTATTTACATAGTGTACCAATTCTATTTCTTTGCTTCATCTATTTAATTTGTGTTGATTCCAATCATCAATCTGAAAAAATCGAAGGGCAATTCTTACTCTTACAATTCGAATTCCTAGAATTTCTGATTCTATTCAATATGAATCCCGATATCCATTGAAAGAATCAAATTGACGAAGGAAAAAAGAGTAAGAGTATAGGCCTATATTAATAATTAATAAATAATTACTAATAATTAATAAAAAGAAAATCACATAATCTTTTTTTAGTATTCCGAAGAAGTAATTGATTGATCAGTTGACAGATGATCCAGTGATTCATTTCCATGGGAACCTCTTTGGATTTCGAAAAGGATTAGTAAAGCCCACTGATTTTTAACGTTTGAACCATGATATGAAATGAGTTCAATAAAGCAAGCATAACAGAAATAAAATTTCTAAAAGAATAAAAAAAGCGGGAACGCGCAATATGTGACTTGCCCAAGGCAATATTTTATTATGTGTAGTATATTGTTGGACAACCACTATGTCTATGTTGTTTCCCATAGGAAGTCTGTATCCACTTAATAACATAATTATTTTCTTTTCTATTTGAACAGTAAAAAAAAGGACTTTGCAGAACGATCTATAAAACAATTGATATGAGTTGAGTTTGAGGAATCAAACTCAATTAGTAGTACTTCTAGAGTCCACTTCTACCCCAGACTACGAGTGAAAGAGAAAATGTAAAGACTACCATTAAAGCAGCCCAAGCGAGACTTACTATATCCATGTGAATTATATCCCCTATCTCTATAAATATGAAGGAATTATTCCATTATTGTTCACTACTCATTATTATGTTCATTAATAATAGTGGAATTCCTGGCGCAGAGTCAAAAGGGAATTCTGACCCAATACCGTTGATGAAACAATCCAATAAACTCACAATTATAACAGGTTTCTTATATGATTTCGAGTAGAATCGGAAAACACTAAGCACAAGCAAAATACGTAGATACACCCCTGGAAGTTTCAAGGGAATGTTACTAACATGTAGGAATAATAAGACCTAGTCTTTCTTTTGTTGACCTTCATTTCATTAAGTAAAAAGTATAAAAATCTAGAGTCAAGATAAATCACTATCTATATCTATCACATACCCTATTTCTTTTTTCATTTTATCTAATCCTTACATTACGTCTCCTGCTTGTCTCGGTGAAACAATCGGAAGATAGTCTATTACATTAAAGCCAATTATCTCTTCAATCAATATTAAATTGAATGCAGGAGCACACAGAGAATTTCATGAGTCTATATACGAACAAAGTATCTTTCGACCTTTACGCAACTAATAAATTAATAATCAAATAAATTCCTCGTTCGTCTATCCAACTTAATTCAAGACCTAATTAATAAACACTACATTAATAATAGAAGACATATTAAGATTTAACGATTCTTTTTCATTCAATATTCGCTAATATAATCTTTCCTTGAACTGAAGCCTAGACGCAAGGATTTACAGCATTTTCATTTTAGAGAACAGAACCGCCAGATGCTTATAGAATCAAGCAAGTATCAAGAGTCCTCTCCCCCGCTTACTTCTGCTGGAAAAAAAATTTGTCAAGTTATCTCAGCAAAACATAATATAAAATATAACATAATATAAAATATAAAAATATAATAAGGTATTCCGATTTTTTTGTTGATCAGGCGACACCCAGATTTGAACTGGGGAAAAAGGATTTGCAGTCCCCCGCCTTACCGCTCG